TACTCTTTAGGCAGAATGCCGTCACCCATTTTGAGTAGGAAACTGCAAGAAACCTCACAAATGACAGAAAGAGATGTAGAAATAGAAACAACTTTCGAAACGAAGGGGACTAAACAGGAACAAGAGGGATTCACCGAAGAAGATCCTTCTCCTTCCCTTTTTTCGGAAGAAAGGGAGGATCCGGACAAAATCGATGAAACGGAAAGGATCCGAGTGAATGGAAAGGACAAAACAAAGGATGAATTCCACTTTCACTTAAAAGAAGAAGATAAAGACCTCTTCTGGTTTGAAAAACCCCCTGTGAGTCTTCTTTTCGACTATAAACGATGGAATCGCCCATTGCGATATATAAAAAATTATCGATTCGAACATGCTGTAAGAAATGAAATGTCACAATATTTTTTTTATACATGTCAAAGTGATGGAAAACGAAGAATTTCTTTTACATATCCATCCAGTTTATCAGCTTTTTTTGAAATGCTACGACAAAAAATGTATTTTTCTTTTTTTACAACAAAAAAATTCGTCTGTGATGAACTGGATAAATTCTTCTATGATGAACTGCATAATTATTATTGTTGGATTTATACCAATGAAAAAAAATGGAGGAGCCTAAGGAACGAGTTTAGAGATAGAATTGAAGCCCTAGACAGAGGATCTCCTTATCTGGATGTACTCGAAAAAAAGACTCGATTATGCAATCATAAAACTAAAGAAGAATACTTGCCTAAAATATATGATCCTCTCTTAAACGGATCCTATCGTGGAATAATTAAAAAATTTTATTTACCTTCAATCCTAAATGAAACTGCAGTCAAAAATTCGATAGAGACAAATTTTTTAAATAAACTCAATAAAGTTCATAGTATCCTTCTTTTTAAGGGTAAGGAACTTAATGTTCATAATTTTGAAGAATTGTACCAGAAATTGGAAGGGAAAATAGCTACATTGGAAGAGAAATTGGTCCAGAAATTGGACCAGAAATTGGAAGAGAAATTGGAAGAGAAATTGGGACAGAAAATATATACATTGGATCAAAAAGCATTAGCAAGAGAATTGAGTCTTTTAATCGATGAATTTGCTAAAGAATCAACATCAAATTGGAAAAGAATTTCTTTATTTCCGGAACAAAGACGAATTGATTCAGAAGATCCAGAAAAAGTTTTGAAATTTTTAATCGAAAGAGTCATAATTGATCCCATCATTCAAACAATATGCGATACAGCCATAATTCCTCCCATGGAAAAAACAACTCGAAAAAAATCGATTGGAATAAATAAAAAAGTCCCCCGATGGTCATACAGATTATTCAGCGAGGTAGAACAACTCGGAAAAACTGCAACAACGGAAGAGGGGGAAGAGTGGATAGTAGATCATCAAATTCGCTCGAGGAAAGCGAAACGTATGGTTCTTTTTACGCAGGGTCCAGAGAATGCCGCCCCAACTATGACGAAGCCTAATGAACTAGAAGAAGTGGATATGATAGATTATCCCTATGAAGCGGATTTTCGTCGAGACATAATCACAGGTTCTATGCGTGTTCAAAGACGTAAAACCCTTACGGGGAAAATGTTTCCCTTATATCCGTATTCCCCACTTTTTTTCGACAGAGTAGGATTTTCTTGGGATGTTCTTTTCGAACCATTCATATTATCAGTAATTGAGATTTCCGACCTAATACAAGACATTTTTAGAAAGGGTATAAAAGGAAGCGTAGCAAAAAGAATAAAGAGGTTGAAAAAACAAAAAAAAATGTACATGGAGGAAAACAAAAGCTACGAAGAAATTCAAAAAGAAGTCAATGAAATGGAAAAGGGGCGGGACGGGCAGACGGAAATGGAACGAATAGAAAGGACACGAGAAAAAATAGCAGACCTCTATGATATCCTTATTTATGCTCATGGAATAAGAGCTTTGATTTTACTAATTCAGTCGAGGCTTAGACAATCTATTGTATTACCTTCATTGATACTAGCTAAAAATATTGTCCGTTTCTTATTACGCCAAGAGCCCGAGTGGGGGCAGGATATAAGGGAGATGAATAGAGAAGTGTATGTTATATGCACCTATAATGGTATGCCAGTACTAAAACCAGGAAGAAACGGAATTTTTCCTCCAAACTGGGCCACAGAGGGTATACAAATAATGATACGATTTCCTTTCCGTCTGAAACCTTGGCACCGATCTAAGATACGACCTTCTCGTAGGGATCCAAATCCAAAGCAGGAAAGTCCTGCTGCTTTTTTAACGATTTGGGGACTGGAAACTGACCGTCCTTTTGGTTCTCCTCTCGTAGGACTTGGTATTTTGTTTTGTTATTATTTTGGACCCCCTTTGAAAAAACTCCAAAAAGCAATTCTAAAATGGAGTTTTCGAGTTCTAAAAAGTTTCAAAGAAAGAAAAAAATTATTGTTTCTAAAGGTCCAAAAAGAACCAAAAAAATGGAGAGAGGATTCGAGTGAAATAAAAAAAGATTCTATAATCAATAATCAGATTATTCATGAATCATCCATTCAAACCCGATCTATGGATTGGACAAATTATTCACTGACAGAAATAAAAATGAAAGATCTGACTGATAGAACAAGCACAATCAGAAATCAAATAGAAAGAATTACAAAAGACAAGAAAAATGGATTTCGAACTCTAAAGATAAATATTAGTCCTAACAAAACAAGTTATGGTGCTCAAAAATTAGCATCACTAAAAAATCTTTTTCAGATATTAAAAAGAAGAAATGATCGATTAATCCGTAAATCACATTATTTTTTAAAATGGATCGTGGAAAGGATATACACGGATATCCTTCTAGAGAGCTTTCCATATATCATTAATCGTCTTACTAATAGTCTTTATAGGCCCATGATCATTATAAAACTTTTTCGTAAATTAAAAAAAAAATCTTTTTTTGATACAAAAGAGAAAAAGATAATTGAGCGTATTTCAACTATACAAAAAAAACTTTCACCTTCTCGTATTCGTCATAAGATTCAGACGAAGTCGGAGGTTTCTTTTAAATTATCCCTCGTGTCACAGGCCTATGTATTTTACAAATTATCACAAACCCAGGTTATTAACTTGTATAAGTTAGGATCTGTCCTTCAATATGACGGAGCATCTTTATTTCTTAAGAATGAAATAAAAGATTATTTTCGAAGACAAGGAATAATTTCTTCCGAATTAAAGCATAAGAAACTTCAGAATTCTGGAATGAATCAATGGAAAAATTGGTTAAAGAGTCATTATCCATACGATTTATCTGAGCTAAAATGGTCTAAATTAGTACCGCAAAAATGGCGAAATAGAGTCAATCAACATTGTAGGGTTGAAAATCCAAATTTAATCAAACGGGATTCATCTGAAAGAGAGGAAAAGGTTTCGTTATTGCTAAATAAAAACGATCATTTTCAAAAACTGTATAGATATGATCTTTTAGCATATCAATCGATTTATTATGAAGATAAGAAGGACTCATATAATTACAACATACATAAACCGAAATTTGTTGATATGGGGGGGAGTATCCCTATTACTAATTTTATAAGAAAAGATTATTTTATGTATATAAAAAATCCAGATAGAAAATTTTGTGATACGAAAGGTCTTTTTTATCTCAAAATTAATAAAGATAAAGAAATCAACCCATCCAAGGGTTTCTTTTCTTTTTTTGATTGGATGGGAATGAGTGAAGAAAGACTAAACCGTCCTGTATCGAAGCCGATACCTTGGTTATTCCCACAATTTGAGTTATTTTTTAATGTATATAAAATGAAACCCGGGTTTATACCAATTCATTCACTTATTTTTCATTTTAATGAAGATGTTAGTGAAGATGTTAGTCAAAATAAAAATCTCACGAAAAATCAACCCCAAAGCATTTGGACTTGGGAAATCGACTTAGATGCGTTCATGAAAGGATCTTTTGCTTTGCAATTGAAATGGCTGCTGAGTCCTTTGACTATCGAATTATTCGATTATGCGCTGTCCGTACTTGAATGGGAAAAGGAAAGCAGAATGACAACAAAGTTTGGTTTCGGCTTTATTAAGAAGGAGGAGTTCACTCTGGATCCAATGCTAATCCGGGATTTGAATCTTTCAAAAATCCTAAAAGAGGGAATATTTATTATCGAACCAGTTCGTATACCTGTAAAACATAATGTAGAATTGATTATGTATCAAACCATAAGGATTTCTTTGGTTCATGAGATTAAACAAAAAAATAATCAAAAAAGATACAGAGAAAATATGGATAAGAATCATTTTGAGGAATCGATTGCAAGACATCAAATGATGACGAAAAATAGAAACAAAAATCATTATGATTTGCTTGTTCCTGAAAATATTTTCTCGTCTAGACGGCGTAGAGAATTGAGAATTCTAAGTTGTTTCAATTCAAGGAATAGTAATTGTGTGGATAAAAATGCAGTATTTTGCAATGGGAACAAGGTAAAAACCTGTGGTCAATTTTTGGATGAAAGCAAAGATCTTGATAGAGAGAAAATGAAATTAATGAAATTCTTTCTTTGGCCCAATTATCGATTAGAAGATTTAGCTTGTATGAATCGCTATTGGTTTGATACTAATAATGGTAGTCGTTTCAGTATGTTAAGGATACATATGTATCCACGATTGAAAATTGATTGATGATACAATTGTCTTCCCCTACGATATATATATCGGGTGGATAAATAGCTGCGCACATGCCTTGTCTTACATCCTTTTTTGATACATGAATACTAATTCAATGACGTATCAATTAGATCATAAAATGAATCAATAAGGAAATTAGGATTGATTCTTGTGTATACTAGATCAAAATACCTCGCATTATTATTACTGATCAGTCAAATTCATATTCGTAAAATAAAAAGAGTAAATTAATAAAAAAATTGACGCATAAAATAAAGAAAAAAAAAGATAAGAAGAAATGCGCCCCCCCCCTACATACTTGAGACCTTCTCCTACAAAAAAACTTGCAACACCTAATCCATTTGGAATTCCATCAATTACTCGTCTGTCAAAAAAATTAACTAGTTCGGACAATCCTCTTACACTCCGAATTACGTATGTTGTATAAAAAGCATCTATGTAACCACGATGATGGGCCCAATCATATATTACATTTTGTATTTTGTCCGAAAAAACCCTATTTGGATGCCTTTTAGCAAAATAATTAATTAAGACAAAATTTTGTAAGGACGAATAAATGGGTTTATATAAAAAAGACGCTATAACTATTCCAGAATAAGCTATACTAACCGAAAGGGTTGCATTTATCACAAATTCAGACCAATCAAAAGAATTTTGATTATTCAATTTTGGATGTAAAAGGTTTACAGACGGAGTTAACCATTTGGACAATAGGTCTAAATCTATACCTTCTTGATTGAAAGGAATTCCTAGGAATCCTATGAACAAAGTAAATAAAATCAATACAAGTAGAGGGAATAACATCGTATTACCCGATTCGTGAGGATATGACGCAATTTTTTTATTGCCACAATTATTAATAATAAGAAAGGATCGCATCTTTTTTTTTTTATTTTCGTGCGGGTTCTTAGAAAAACTTTCGTTATTTTTTATTGGTAACAAAGTGAATAAACGAAAATTTTTGTTAATAGGTTTCAGTCCTTCTTGACCCCATAAGGATATTGAATAGAAGGAACTACTTTTTTTTCCATTATAATTTTGAAAATGAACGTTTAAATGACCCTCAAACGTAAGTAAATAGATGCGAAACATATAAAATGCGGTTAATCCTGCTGTAGCCCAGGATATAATTGCGAAAATTGGTGAATACAACCAAGTATCACTAAGAATTTCATCTTTGGACCAAAAACAAGCAAGGGGCGGAATCCCAGAAAGAGAAAGTGTACCTAATAAAAAAGAAGTTTTTGTGATTGGCACATGTTTTTTTAAACCCCCCATAAAAACCATATTCTGGCTTTTATCTGGAGAATACCCAACAATAGCTTCCATAGAATGAATAATGGATCCAGATCCTAAAAACAATAATGCTTTTGAGTAAGCATGAGTAATCAAATGAAATAAAGCAGCTCGATAAGACCCCATACCTAGAGCTAACATCATATACCCCAATTGAGACATTGTAGAATAAGCTAAACTTCGCTTAATGTCTTTTTGGGCAAGAGCTAAAGTAGCTCCTAAAAGTACTGTTATTATACCTATTAACGCGATTAGATGTAGTATGGAGGGGATGACTATCAAAAGAGGAAAAAGTCGAGCGACAAGAAAAATCCCCGCAGCTACCATAGTGGCAGCATGTATAAGAGCCGAAATAGGAGTAGGCCCCTCCATAGCATCAGGTAACCATACATGAAGGGGGAATTGGGCGGATTTGGCAACTGCACCAGCAAATAATAAGAAAGTACATAAAGTTCCAACTAAAAAATGGATTTCATTATTATAAATCAAGGTATTGAATATTTCAAACAAATCTCGAAATTCAAAACTGCCTGTTAGCCAATAAAGACCTAAAATTCCTAATAATAAACCAAAATCCCCTACACGATTAGTCACAAACGCTTTTTGGCAAGCATTTGCTGCAACAGGTCGTGTAAACCAAAAACCTATTAATAGGTACGAACACATTCCAACTAATTCCCAAAAAATATAAATTTGTATTAAATTCGAACTAGTAACTAAGCCAAGCATAGAAGTATTGAAAAAACTCAGATAAGCAAAGAATCTCAAATATCCTTGATCATGAGACATATAATTGTCACTATAAATAAGAACTAGAATACCAACAGTAGTGATTAACATTGACATAATAGAAGTAAGTGGATCAACCAAGTAACCGAACTCTAAAGAAAAATCATTATTGATGGTCCAAGACCATACAGATTGATAGATAGAACTGCTATTTATTTGCTGAATAGACAATTTCATTGAAAAAATCATAACTATACTTAACAACAAAATACTAGGAAAAGCCCACATACGCCGAAGATTTTTTGTTGTCTTCGGAAAAAGAAGAAGTCCCGTTCCAATTAACAAAGGAACTGTAAGTGGAATAAAAGGTATGATCCATGCATATTGGTATATATGTTTCATAAAAAATAAAATTTGATTTTCGATTCACCGGCTCTTACCTCTTTCGAAAGAGGTCAGTAAAAAAAATTAAGATATGCGATAATAGAATTTTTTTCTATTCGAAATCGAAATTATTAGAATAAGCATTTTATTAATATTCAACTCAAGAAGTTCTAATTGGTCAAATGACCAAATAGTTATTAATTAAACTATTGAAACCTATGAATATAGAGAATATCCAAAATTTATACTTTTCATTATTATTTTGATAAATCCATAGATAGAAAAATTATAAAAAATTAGGCCAAACAAAAAAGTACGTAAGTCTGATACTGATATGAATCACAAGATCTAATAAAATTCATAACCTAAGTGAAGTCAAAAACTAGGAACTATTTAACTTTTTTATTCGGAATCAGTTATTAGGTCTCTGCAAAACTCTTTGATTGATTGTCTTCTATTACAAAAAAAAAGAATATTTTGATTTTTCTATGCTAGCCAAGACTTTACTTTCGACTTTACATAACATAAAATAAAAAAAATGAGAAAAACATATCAAATCATGTCCACTTTAACTAAATAACTAGTCTCATTTCAATTCAAAAAACCATATATTTCTTAAAAAGAATCAAGTTTTCTATTAGGTAATTAGGTACGAATAGCTTACTTAACTATTCCAAAATTAAACCCTTCGATGTGTTTATTATATGACATATAAATCAAATATGAAATACAAAAGTCACATAACAAAAATAAACAGAAATAGAAGTCGAAAGTTTGCTTCTTGATTTTCTTTTTTATGGTACATCGTATTCTATAAATAGAAATTTGAATAAGAAAAATATGTAATTTTCCTATATTTCTAGTTTTTTTTGAGATATTTATTTTTTAAAAAAACATAGTCTATAACTAAATATAAAAATAGGACAGAAAGATTACTTTGCTTTGCATAATAGATGTCTTTCACATACAACTATAACAATGAATAACCTATTCATTTTTGAATGGCAGTTCCAAAAAAACGTACTTCAATTTCCAAAAAGCGTATTCGTAAAAATATTTGGAAAAGAAAAGGATATTCGGCAGCATTAAAAGCTTTTTCATTAGCGAAATCTCTTTCTACCGGGAATTCAAAAAGTTTTTTTATACGAAAAATAAGTAATCAAACGTTAGAATAATCTGAATTGAGCTGACTCAAAAAAAACTTCTACAAAATTTTCTTTATCATTTATATTCATAAAAAAATAGAAAAAAAAAAAGAAATCATCTAAATTTTAAATATAGAATGAATGCTTTGTATTCATTAATGTTTTTTTTTTGACCTGATCAACATGAAATAGACCTTGCTTTTCTCTTATGATATGTAAACTCAAAATACGTCTGTCTGTATACGGGACTTTTTTGTTTGAAAACTAGAGGATTTCACTATCCTTCTTTTTTTTTTAGTATATTTTAGCATTTCTGGGATGGGGATTCTTACTTTCCCCATCAACCGACTGGTCCCAATAGAAAATTAAAGTGGTTTTTATATCTATGGAAAAGCAAACAAAATATATTTAGTCAAAAAGGGATCCTTACTAGATAGCGGATTTGTATAGTTACTTCAATTTCAAGAAAACAGAAACTATAGGAAATCTTATTGACTATAACTGACACTAACCCCAAAAAGGATTCTTATTGAACATTCAAATTACGATTGTCTTTATTCAACATTTTTTTATGTTTTATAAAAATATCGCCATTGAATTGACTCTTTCAATCTCGACGATTAAAGATAAATAGGCTATTATGATTTCAAACAAGCCGCTATGGTGAAATTGGTAGACACGCTGCTCTTAGGAAGCAGTGCTAAAGCATCTCGGTTCGAGTCCGAGTAGCGGCACATTTTTTTACAAATTCGAAAAAGGAATCTAATAGCCCTAGAATGAATAATAATCACAATGAGATGAATTTCATTCTGAATTTCTATTTGTAAGTGAGGGATCTCTTTTCTTTATCTTTATATATATATATTCTTATGATATTTTTGACTTTAGAGCACCTTTTCAATCATATTTCCTTTTCAATCGTTTCAATTGTAATTACAATTCATTTAATAACTTTAGTAGTCAACGAAATAGTCGAACTAGATGATTCATTAGAAAGGGGTATGATACTTACTTTTTCCTGTCTAACAGGATTATTAGGTATTCGTTGGATTTATTCGGGGCATTTCCCATTAAGTGATTTATATGAATCATTAATCTTCCTTTCGTGGAGTTTTTATATTATTCATATGATTCCTTATTTTAAAAAACATAAAAAAAATTTAAGTGCAATAACAGCGCCCGGTGCTATTTTTACCCAAGGCTTTGCTACTTCAGGCTTTCTAGCTCAAATGAAGCAATCCACAATATTAGTACCCGCTCTCCAATCCCAGTGGTTAATGATGCATGTAAGTATGATGATATTGGCCTATGCAGCCCTTTTATGTGGATCATTATTATCAGTAGCCCTTCTAGTCATTACATTTCAAAACAATATAAGTCTTTTTGGTAAAAAACCATTTTTATTAAACGAGTCTTTGTTCTTCGGGAAGATCCAATACATGAACAAAGAAAACAATATTTTACAAAGCACTTATCTTTTTTCTCTTAGTAATTATTATAGGTCCCAGTTAATTGAACAATTAGATCATTGGAGTTCCCGTGTTATTAGTCTAGGATTTATCTTTTTAACCATAGGTATCCTTTCAGGAGCAGTATGGGCTAATGAAGCATGGGGATCATATTGGAATTGGGACCCAAAGGAAACTTGGGCATTTATTACTTGGACCATATTCGCGATTTATTTACATATTAAAATAAATATCAATTTGAAAAGTGAAAATTCTGCAATTGTGGCTTCTATAGGATTTCTTATAATTTGGATATGCTATTTTGGGGTCAATCTATTAGGAATAGGATTACATAGTTATGGTTCATTTCTATTAAAAAGCACCTAAATTGAATTAAAGAAAGGACCTAACCTGTCGAATAAAACCACAGGACAGGGTATATTCCCTATCCATATAAAAATAAGCAAGTCTCGTCGAGAACCATTTCAATCAAGTAGTATAGTGATTCAAATGGTTCTCACAAACGTCAAACTATCCTATTTAAATTATAATTTAAAAATTCGTTTTTTTGTGCGTTACGTAAAAAAGAAAGTTTCCGTTTAAAACTATCTATAAAAAAAATTAGATAGAACAGCTTCTACCTTCTCAACTGATAGTGAGAGAACGAAATCTGGGTAAATGCCAATACCTATTACTGGCAGAAAGATAGCGAGTGAAACAAATAACTCTCGCGGACCCGAATCAAAAAACGAAGAGTTTGCACTATTTAATAACTTGTATCCATAGAACATTTGACGTAACATAGATAATAAATAAATAGGAGTTAATATCATTCCAATTGCCATGCCAAAAGTAATTAGGACTTTTGGCATTAAAAAAATTTTTGGGCTGGTAATTATTCCAAAAAATACTATTAATTCGGCAAAAAAACCACTCATGCCCGGTAACGCAAGGGAAGCCATCGAAAAAGTACTGAAAAGTGTGAATATTTTTGGCATTGAAACGGCTATTCCACCAATTTCGTCGAGATAAACAAGACGTATTCTATCATAACTCGTTCCTGCTAGGAAAAAAAGTGCAGCACCAATAAATCCATGAGAGATTATTTGTAAAATGGCTCCGTTGAATCCCGTATCAGTTATAGAACTAATTCCTATAATTATGAAACCCATATGAGATACAGAGGAATATGCTATTCTTTTCTTTAAATTACGTTGTCCCGGAGATGCTGAAGCTGCATAGATTATTTGTATTGTGCCCACTATCATCAACCAAGGAGAAAATATAGAATGCGCGTGAGGTAATAATTCCACATTGATCCGAACCAATCCATATGCTCCCATTTTTAATAGGATTCCGGCTAAAAGCATACAAGTACTATAATGTGCTTCTCCATGGGTATCCGGTAACCATGTATGGAGAGGTATAATCGGCGATTTGACAGCAAAAGCAATAAGAAATCCAATATAGAATATTATTTCTAATCCCACAGGATACGATTGATTAACTAACGTTTCCAAATTTAATGTTGGTTCATTAGAACCATATAACCCTATACCCAAAACTCCGATTAACAGAAAAACGGAACCCCCTGCAGTGTACAAAATAAACTTTGTAGCTGAGTATAGACGTTTCTTTCCTCCCCATATGGATAAAAGTAGATAAACGGGAATTAATTCTAATTCCCACATTAGAAAAAAAAGTAAAAGGTCTCGAGAAGAAAATAATCCTATTTGACCACTATACATTGCTAACATCAAGAAATGGAATAATCGGGAATCCCGAGTAACTGGCCAAGCCGCTAAAGTAGCTAAAGTCGTGATGAATCCCGTCAGTAAAACGGGTCCTATAGAAAGTCCGTCTATTCCCAACCTCCAGTGGAAATCAAAAAAGCGAATCCAGTTATAATCTTCGGCCAATTGTATTAATGGATCGTCTGGTTGGAAATGATAACAGAATACATAAATTGTTAGGAGGAATTCTACTATACATATACACAAAGTATACCACCTAATTACCTTATTACCCCTATGAGGGAGAAAGAAAATGAATGAACCCGCAAATATAGGCAAAACTACAATTAAAGTTAACCAAGGAAAATAATTCGTGGTAAAGACAAAATACACTTGGACTAAAAAACCCGTACTCGAAACAAAATAAGATATACTTCATTTCGAGCGCGGGTTTTTGTCGGTAAACAAAAAGAAAAAGGATTCAAGTGGAGTTTTCTGGAACGTATCAATAAGCTAGACCCATACTGCGAGTTGTTTCATGCCATAAATAAACTCGAACACTCAAAAAATCGGTTGGACAGGCGGATTCACATCTCTTACAACCAACACAGTCCTCTGTTCTTGGAGCGGAAGCTATTTGTTTAGCTTTACACCCGTCCCAAGGTATCATTTCTAATACATCTGTGGGGCAGGCTCGGACACATTGAGTACATCCTATACATGTATCATAAATCTTTACTGAATGTGACATTGGATCTATACCTTTTTTTTGAATCTCATTAATTTCGATCTAGTATAACCCTGTATTGTATGTAAATGAATTACATATGCAAAGACCAGACGAATCGATGATTCACCAGAATTTGTCGAATCAACTTATTTCTGGGTCGGTTTAGAAAGGAGGTCCAAAATACTTTGATTTTTTAGATTTTTGAAGATTCTACATACCCAGTAATTGAATTTGAATTGATAACTCTTCAAATTTCTATCAAAATAATATTAATACTACTTATTCAGTAAATTCGATTGATTAATACGAGTTGATTTTCTGTTACGATAAATTGCCGAAACAATAGCCGGTCCAATAGCTGCTTCAGCGGCTGCAATAGCTATAACAAAAATGGAGAAAATGTTTCCTTTTAGTTGACGACTATCAAAAAAGTCAGAAAATGTTACGAAATTAAGATTAACCGCATTCAATATAAGCTCAAGACACATAAGAGCTCGAACTAAATTTCGGCTTGTGATTAATCCATAGATACCGATAGAAAATAAATAGGCACTCAAAACAAGTACATGTTCGAGCATCATTGAGCAACTCCTTATCAATCTTGATTCATTTCAATAGGAACAAAAATATCATTCACTCGAATATAACAAACAAATACAGAGCAAAGAAGTATGTTAGTAATAGATTGACATTTCTATTTTATATTATACATCAATTCAATTCTAATTGAATTGAAATGGATACGATAAACGAGAAATAGAATAAAGTTTGATTTGGAATGGCGCTTTTAAAGATTTTTAATCTTATTGACGGGCCACGGCAATTGCACCGATCAAAGCAACTAAAAGAATTATCGAAATGAGTTCAAATGGGAGAAAAAAATCGGTTGATAAATGAATTCCAATTTGTTGACTATTATTTATCAAATCTTGTTCTATAATCTGGTTTAATTTTGTAGTCCAAATAATTCCGTACCATGACGTATTTAGAATAGTAGTAACTAATAAAAAAAAAATACTGGTACAAACTAACAAAGTAATTCCGTCTCCAAGAGTCCAAAGACGAAAATTCTTGTCATATTCTAACCCGCTGATGAACATTACAGCAAATATGATTAAAACATTTATAGCTCCTACGTAAATAAGGAGTTGTGCAGAAGCTACAAACTGAGAGTTTGCTAGAATATAGAATAAAGATATACAAACAAGAACCAATCCCAACGAAAAGGCGGAAAAAATGGGATTGGTAAATAATATCACTCCTAGGCCTCCTAATATAAGACCTGATCCCAGAAAGACTAAAAGAAAATCATGTATTGGTCCAGGTAAATCCATTCGATGAAAAAAAGATATAAAAAATAAGACTCTTTCATGATCTTATTGAACTGACCAGGATAAGTTAAGTTGATCTATTTAAGACACGTTCCTAGTTGAATGCGATTCTAATGGATGCGAATTGATGTAGGTACAGTTAGTGTACAAATCACATTCTTTATCTGAAAGGCTAGTTCGAATCTAGTTGAAATCATTACATTAAAAAAGATTTCCAAGTAAATCCACAATTTTCATGAATCAACTAGATCAATAGTTGTTATTTTGAGTTTAGTCATTCACAAAGAAAAACCAACCCTGTTAAATTTATATCCTTAGTAAGAAAAAAAGGTTCTTGAATTTATCAAGGTATTTCTTTTTTATTGAATTGAGACCAATTCAAGATAGTTCGAACTGTGTAATCGTCAATTATTGATATTGGTAAACGGCCTAAAGCAATTTGATTATAATTTAATTCATGACGATCATACGTAGAAAGCTCATATTCTTCAGTCATTGATAAACAATTTGTTGGGCAATACTCAACGCAATTACCACAAAATATACAGATTCCGAAATCAATACTGTAATTAAGCAATCGTTTCTTTCGAATATCAGTTTCCAATTTCCAATCTACAACAGGTAGATCTATAGGACATACCCGAACACATACCTCACAAGCAATGCATTTATCGAATTCAAAGTGGATTCGACCACGAAAACGTTCTGATGTGATCAATTTTTCATAAGGGTATTGAATAGTTACAGGTAAACGATTCGCATGGGATAAGGTAATCAGAAAACCTTGACCAATGTACCTAGCCGCTCGTACTGTTTGTTGCCCATAATTCAGGAACCCAGTTACCATAGGGAACATATCCTAAATATCGATAAAAATTTTTTGTTTGTTTCTTTCTCTTGTTTGGGACAAGTTATCAATCTAGTTACTAGGGAATAAAAAAAAGTCTATTTTGCTTATATTATAGTGAAAGGAGTTGGGAAGAAGTTGTTAATAATAAATTCCCTAAAGAAATAGGTAAAAGAAATTTCCATCCAAGATTTAATAATTGATCCATTCTTAGTCTAGGTAAGGTCCATCTTGTTGTGATAGAAATGAACAAGAACAAAAAAGTTTTCCCTAGTGTAATGAAAATACCAATTGTTGTTCCAAAGACTCCATCCCTTGCATTTATTCCAAATAGGTCAGGAACGAATATGTATGGAATAGAGAGATTCCAGCCTCCCAAGTAAAGAACTGTTACAAATAATGAAGAAACTAGTAGATTTAGATAGGAAGCAACATAAAATAAACCGAATTTAATACCTGAATATTCTGTTTGATAACCTGCTACTAATTCTTCCTCTGCTTCTGGTAAATCAAAAGGTAATCTTTCACATTCGGCTAGAGAAGAAATTATAAAAACGAGAAATCCTATAGGTTGGCGCCACAAATTCCACCCCCACAAACCATATTTGGACTGTGCTTCAATTATATCAACTGTACTTAAACTGTTAGACAATTCTAGTCGGTGATAAGATCACAGTTATCATCGCTATTACAGAACCGTACATGAGATTTTCACCTCATACGGCTCCTCGAGGGTCCCACATAAATCTCAGGACTGCTTCGATATTTTTCATTTTGAAATTTTTGTAGGATAGATAGAATCAAAAGTAATCGAAAGGTTCCGAATTAGACCAATGGAATTCTGTCTGCTATACTAAAAGGCTTCTGAATTGATCTCATCCTTTACATTTTTTTATTAAATTAATATTAAATTAATATTTAATATATATTTGTATTTGATTTGATTTATTTTCAATTTGATTTTTTTTCAGTTTTTTTGTTGAGACTTAATTTAAACCCTTCAGAAAAGACTCTTTTTAGAAATATTAATAGATATCTCACCCTATCCTTTTTTATTACGAAAAGAAATTAACATGAAGCATGATATGAAGTGTAACTTTCTGAATCGTAATATAGTTATAGTAAAGCAAGGATAATAATATAGTTATAGTGTTATAGTAAAGTAAGAATAAGAAAAAATTTTGCAATCACATTCTTTCTATTTTTTGTTCTTTTGTTTTGCTAAAAAAGGAAGTAAAGGATTACTTCGTTCCTGATAGTCATTCACTTTATCGGTGGATAGCAGCATACTCTGGATCGGAATTCTGGGGAGTACTACTTGATCATTTCTACTAATTTAAAGCCCCAATTAGTATTTCGTTTATGTGGAATTTTTTTCCGATAACTTAGAAAATCTCTATTACTAATCCTTTGTGTACCTTGGTGTTCCTAACCATCCACTCAGTTTTACTCAATCTTTTCGACAATTCGTATCATATATAGTAATAGATAGAAACGATAGCACGAACTCCAAAGAATGGATCTGTCTGTTTAACCCGCTTCAAGCCATGATAACTAATCAACCAGTCTTGGGGTAAATAGTTTTTCTTTACTGCTTCTATTTACTTATATTAACTTTGGCGGAATTCTTGTACATAGGAAATGAGACTCAAGCTTTTTACTGCGAATTTCGAAGCTGTTTTCTTTCACTCACCTAACTATCTGGTTTAGTTCATCAACCCGAAGGTTGAATAAAAAAGAAAGTTATCTAGTCAATGTATTTTAGTTCATTCTTAGAAAACTCTCGAAAGAAAAAATTGTGGAAATTTGATGTCTCAACGAATCACACGTAGAGATATTGATAACACGCAAAGAGTTAATGGTATTTCATAACTAATAGATTGGGCAGCAGCCCGTAGACCGCCTAAAAAGGAATATTTATTATTTGATCCATATCCTGACATAAGAAGTCCAATGGGAGCAATACTTGAAATGGCGATCCATAAAAAAACACCATTACTGAGATCGACTAGAATAAGTCGATAGCTAAAAGGAATTACCGAATAACTTAGTAAAATTGATATGACTGCTATGGAGGGTCCAACACTAAATAAACCCATATCGCCTCTTGATGGAAGAAGGTTCTCTTTGAAAAGTAGTTTTGTTCCATCTGCTAGAGCTTGAAGAATTCCCAAAGGGCCGGCGTATTCAGGTCCAATACGTTGTTGTATCCCTGCGGATATTTCTCTTTCTAACCACACAATTACTAGTACACCTATTGTGATTCCCAAAATAAGAATCAATATAGGTACAAGCATCCATATAGTCCCATAGACTTCTTTTAAGAATTCTAATATAGAAAAAGAATTGATAGCTTGTACTCCTGTTGTATCAATTATCATTTCAACGATCAATTTCTCCCATAATGATATCTATACTACCTAGTATTGTCATAATATCGGCCAATTTCATTCTTTTAACTAACTGAGGAAGAATTTGCAAATTGATAAAACCCGGCGGGCGAATTTTCCATCTCCATGGAAAAGCACTCTGATCTCCTATCAAATAAATTCCCAATTCGCCCTTTGGGGCTTCGACTCTTACATAAAGTTCTTGTCTCGATAACTCAAACGTGGGAGCCGGTTTTTTACTAATGAATCGATATTCAAAATTATTCCATTCAGGATCTCTTACTCTGTTAAAGCGTCGGATTTCTAAATTCTCATAGGGGCCTCCCGGAATTCCTTCTAGAGCTTGCTGAATAATTTTTACAGATTCCACCATTTCGCCAATTCGGATTAAATAACGAGCTAATGAATCGCCCTCCTTCTGCCATTGAACTTCCCAATCAAATTCTTCATAACATTCATAATGATCAACTTTACGAAGATCCCATTGTATTCCGGAAGCCCGTAACATCGGTCCTGACAACCCCCAATTTATTGCCTCTTCTCCGCCAATAATGCCCACCCCTTCAACTCGTTCTAAAAAAATAGGATTTCGCGTAATAAGCTTTTGATATTCAGCAATTGCTGTTAAAAAATACTCACAGAAATCCAAACATTTATCTATCCAGCCGTAAGGTAAATCGGCAGCGACTCCTCCGATACGAAAAAAATTATGCATCATTCTCATGCCAGTGGCAGCTTCGAATAGATCATATATCAATTCTCTTTCTCTGAAAATGTAGAAGAAGGGGGTCTGTGCGCCAATATCCGCCATAAAAGGTCCAAGCCATAATAAATGAGAAGCTATACGACTCAACTCCAACATAATAACTCGGATATAGCTAGCCCTTTTAGGTACTTGAATATTTCCTAATTGTTCTGGTGCATTTATAGTTATTGCTTCTGTAAACATAGTAGCTAAATAATCCCAACGTGTTACATAAGGCAAATATTGTATAATTGTTCGGTTTTCCGCAATTTTTTCCATTCCTCTGTGCAAATAACCTATTATTGGTTCACAGTCAATAACATCTTCGCCATCTAAAGTAACAATGAGTCGAAGAACGCCATGCATTGATGGGTGGTGAGGTCCCATATTTACTATCATTAGATCTTTTCTTGTAACTGGTCCAGTCATAAGTTTTTTCCGTATTTCTTCTTCCATGAATTGCTGAAAACGAAAAGAAGTTCATCCAAATTGAAGATCGAATAAATCAAAGAAAATAATTGTTCAAATTAACGTTTTTTTATCGCTCGAATATTCAATTGACTGATTAATTCTTTATAACGCACTCTATTTTTTTTTGAAAAATAAGTCAGAAGTCGTTGACGTTTTCCCAAAATTTTCCGTAGCCCTCTCTGAGATGAATAGTCTTTTTTGTGTAATTCCAAATGTGAGCTAAGTCTCCGTATTTTATTGGTGAAACAGAATACTTGAAACTCAACAGATCCCTTCTTTTCTTCTTGCGAAATAACTGACATGAATGAATTTTTTGTCATAACTTTATAAATCCATATATATATAACTTCGTATGCGTCAATTTTTTTATTAATTTACTCTTTTTATTTTACGAATATGAATTTGACTGATCAGTAATAATAATGCGAGGTATTTTGATCTAGTATACACAAGAATCAATCCTAATTTCCTTATTGATTCATTTTATGATCTAATTGATACGTCATTGAATTAGTATTCATGTATCAAAAAAGGATGTAAGACAAGGCATGTGCGCAGCTATTTATCCACCCGATATATATATCGTAGGGGAAGACAATTGTATCATCAATCAATTTTCAATCGTGGATACATATGTATCCTTAACATACTGAAACGACTACCATTATTAGTATCAAACCAATAGCGATTCATACAAGCTAAATCTTCTAATCGATAATTGGGCCAAAGAAAGAATTTCATTAATTTCATTTTCTCTCTATCAAGATCTTTGCTTTCATCCAAAAATTGACCACAGGTTTTTACCTTGTTCCCATTGCAAAATACTGCATTTTTATCCACACAATTACTATTCCTTGAATTGAAACAACTTAGAATTCTCAATTCTCTACGCCGTCTAGACGAGAAAATATTTTCAGGAACAAGCAAATCATAATGATTTTTGTTTCTATTTTTCGTCATCATTTGATGTCTTGCAATCGATTCCTCAAAATGATTCTTATCCATATTTTCTCTGTATCTTTTTTGATTATTTTTTTGTTTAATCTCATGAACCAAAGAAATCCTTATGGTTTGATACATAATCAATTCTACATTATGTTTTACAGGTATACGAACTGGTTCGATAATAAATATTCCCTCTTTTAGGATTTTTGAAAGATTCAAATCCCGGATTAGCATTGGATCCAGAGTGAACTCCTCCTTCTTAATAAAGCCGAAACCAAACTTTGTTGTCATTCTGCTTTCCTTTTCCCATTCAAGTACGGACAGCGCATAATCGAATAATTCGATAGTCAAAGGACTCAGCAGCCATTTCAATTGCAAAGCAAAAGATCCTTTCATGAACGCATCTAAGTCGATTTCCCAAGTCCAAATGCTTTGGGGTTGATTTTTCGTGAGATTTTTATTTTGACTAACATCTTCACTAACATCTTCATTAAAATGAAAAATAAGTGAATGAATTGGTATAAACCCGGGTTTCATTTTATATACATTAAAAAATAACTCAAATTGTGGGAATAACCAAGGTATCGGCTTCGATACAGGACGGTTTAGTCTTTCTTCACTCATTCCCATCCAATCAAAAAAAGAAAAGAAACCCTTGGATGGGTTGATTTCTTTATCTTTATTAATTTTGAGATAAAAAAGACCTTTCGTATCACAAAATTTTCTATCTGGATTTTTTATATACATAAAATAATCTTTTCTTATAAAATTAGTAATAGGGATACTCCCCCCCATATCAACAAATTTCGGTTTATGTATGTTGTAATTATATGAGTCCTTCTTATCTTCATAATAAATCGATTGATATGCTAAAAGATCATATCTATACAGTTTTTGAAAATGATCGTTTTTATTTAGCAATAACGAAACCTTTTCCTCTCTTTCAGATGAATCCCGTTTGATTAAATTTGGATTTTCAACCCTACAATGTTGATTGACTCTATTTCGCCATTTTTGCGGTACTAATTTAGACCATTTTAGCTCAGATAAATCGTATGGATAATGACTCTTTAACCAATTTTTCCATTGATTCATTCCAGAATTCTGAAGTTTCTTATGCTTTAATTCGGAAGAAATTATTCCTTGTCTTCGAAAATAATCTTTTATTTCATTCTTAAGAAATAAAGATGCTCCGTCATATTGAAGGACAGATCCTAACTTATACAAGTTAATAACCTGGGTTTGTGATAATTTGTAAAATACATAGGCCTGTGACACGAGGGATAATTTAAAAGAAACCTCCGACTTCGTCTGAATCTTATGACGAATACGAGAAGGTGAAAGTTTTTTTTGTATAGTTGAAATACGCTCAATTATCTTTTTCTCTTTTGTATCAAAAAAAGATTTTTTTTTTAATTTACGAAAAAGTTTTATAATGATCATGGGCCTATAAAGACTATTAGTAAGACGATTAATGATATATGGAAAGCTCTCTAGAAGGATATCCGTGTATATCCTTTCCACGATCCATTTTAAAAAATAATGTGATTTACGGATTAATCGATCATTTCTTCTTTTTAATATCTGAAAAAGATTTTTTAGTGATGCTAATTTTTGAGCACCATAACTTGTTTTGTTAGGACTAATATTTATCTTTAGAGTTCGAAATCCATTTTTCTTGTCTTTTGTAATTCTTTCTATTTGATTTCTGATTGTGCTTGTTCTATCAGTCAGATCTTTCATTTTTATTTCTGTCAGTGAATAATTTGTCCAATCCATAGATCGGGTTTGAATGGATGATTCATGAATAATCTGATTATTGATTATAGAATCTTTTTTTATTTCACTCGAATCCTCTCTCCATTTTTTTGGTTCTTTTTGGACCTTTAGAAACAATAATTTTTTTCTTTCTTTGAAACTTTTTAGAACTCGAAAACTCCATTTTAGAATTGCTTTTTGGAGTTTTTTCAAAGGGGGTCCAAAATAATAACAAAACAAAATACCAAGTCCTACGAGAGGAGAACCAAAAGGACGGTCAGTTTCCAGTCCCCAAATCGTTAAAAAAGCAGCAGGACTTTCCTGCTTTGGATTTGGATCCCTACGAGAAGGTCGTATCTTAGATCGGTGCCAAGGTTTCAGACGGAAAGGAAATCGTATCATTATTTGTATACCCTCTGTGGCCCAGTTTGGAGGAAAAATTCCGTTTCTTCCTGGTTTTAGTACTGGCATACCATTATAGGTGCATATAACATACACTTCTCTATTCATCTCCCTTATATCCTGCCCCCACTCGGGCTCTTGGCGTAATAAGAAACGGACAATATTTTTAGCTAGTATCAATGAAGGTAATACAATAGATTGTCTAAGCCTCGACTGAATTAGTAAAATCAAAGCTCTTATTCCATGAGCATAAATAAGGATATCATAGAGGTCTGCTATTTTTTCTCGTGTCCTTTCTATTCGTTCCATTTCCGTCTGCCCGTCCCGCCCCTTTTCCATTTCATTGACTTCTTTTTGAATTTCTTCGTAGCTTTTGTTTTCCTCCATGTACATTTTTTTTTGTTTTTTCAACCTCTTTATTCTTTTTGCTACGCTTCCTTTTATACCCTTTCTAAAAATGTCTTGTATTAGGTCGGAAATCTCAATTACTGATAATATGAATGGTTCGAAAAGAACATCCCAAGAAAATCCTACTCTGTCGAAAAAAAGTGGGGAATACGGATATAAGGGAAACATTTTCCCCGTAAGGGTTTTACGTCTTTGAACACGCATAGAACCTGTGATTATGTCTCGACGAAAATCCGCTTCATAGGGATAATCTATCATATCCACTTCTTCTAGTTCATTAGGCTTCGTCATAGTTGGGGCGGCATTCTCTGGACCCTGCGTAAAAAGAACCATACGTTTCGCTTTCCTCGAGCGAATTTGATGATCTACTATCCACTCTTCCCCCTCTTCCGTTGTTGCAGTTTTTCCGAGTTGTTCTACCTCGCTGAATAATCTGTATGACCATCGGGGGACTTTTTTATTTATTCCAATCGATTTTTTTCGAGTTGTTTTTTCCATGGGAGGAATTATGGCTGTATCGCATATTGTTTGAATGATGGGATCAATTATGACTCTTTCGATTAAAAATTTCAAAACTTTTTCTGGATCTTCTGAATCAATTCGTCTTTGTTCCGGAAATAAAGAAATTCTTTTCCAATTTGATGTTGATTCTTTAGCAAATTCATCGATTAAAAGACTCAATTCTCTTGCTAATGCTTTTTGATCCAATGTATATATTTTCTGTCCCAATTTCTCTTCCAATTTCTCTTCCAATTTCTGGTCCAATTTCTGGACCAATTTCTCTTCCAATGTAGCTATTTTCCCTTCCAATTTCTGGTACAATTCTTCAAAATTATGAACATTAAGTTCCTTACCCTTAAAAAGAAGGATACTATGAACTTTATTGAGTTTATTTAAAAAATTTGTCTCTATCGAATTTTTGACTGCAGTTTCATTTAGGATTGAAGGTAAATAAAATTTTTTAATTATTCCACGATAGGATCCGTTTAAGAGAGGATCATATATTTTAGGCAAGTATTCTTCTTTAGTTTTATGATTGCATAATCGAGTCTTTTTTTCGAGTACATCCAGATAAGGAGATCCTCTGT